GTATCCAAAGGTTCCTAAAGGACATTCCATTTTTGCTCCTAGGATTGAAGAAAAGATTATACGAAAGACTATCAAGACTTCCTAATTATCTTACACTACCTACACTAACGTAGGGTCTACTGACTCTGTCTGGAATTAGATTGGATAGACTGATGGGAAATCAATTTAGGAGTTGTGGAAAGGACTGAAGATACTTTGTATCCATACTTACGAGAGACTCCGAGTACTCAAACATTCAATCAGGATGGTTGGTCGGCTCTTATCTTATAGAATAACAGAGTCAAAGTAAAAAAAAAAAAAAAATATAACATCAAGATAGATAACTATCTATTGGATACCTACATTTCCTATTTGATCTAAGCCTTACTGTCTTTCTTTCTGTGAAAGAATGGGGAGACATCACTACCATTATTACATACATTTTTTTGTAATCTCCTTACACGACCAAAGAAATCTTTTTTTTCTTATGAAAGAAAGGTAACAAAACAAACAATAGGTCTTACTATTCCCACATGTTCCATTAGGAGCATTCCTTTGCAATTTGCAAAGAAAAGGTGTGTGTATCATATTTTTACTTAATACTTCCCAATTCTACCAGAAATCCTATAAAGAATCTGTTACGAGTGGATTCATTGAATTGGTTCATCAATAGCCTTAAGTCAGAATCCTATTTTGACTCTGCGCCATTGATTCTACTATGATTATTGATCAATAATGGAATAATTCCTTCATAGAAATAGGAGATATAATTCACATGGATATAGTAAGTCTCGCTTGGGCTGCTTTAATGGTAGTCTTTACATTTTCCCTTTCACTCGTAGTATGGGGAAGGAGTGGACTCTAGGTATATTAATAATTGATTGAGTAATCGGTTGAGTAATCGATTGAGTAATCGAATTGTATCAATTGTTTAATTGATCGTTTTGCATTGATCGTTTTTCGAAGCTTTATTTTTAAAAAGCTTGTCTCTCTTTCAAAATTATACTGGAAAGACAATAATGAATAATAACCATTCGATCAAACAACGAATGATTACTATAGTTTAGTTGTATTTCAAAACTCAAATCTACGCATGATAGGAAATTTTTTCCAACCGAATTCCTCCTAAATATTCTGTTTGGATAAACCTGTTCTTACCAGAATTATGGATATTACAACGAGAAAAAACCAATCCCTAGTTTTTTCTTTATTTGTTTCTCTCTTTCTTTACTTTCACTGTTCTAAGAACAAATCGTTCTGCTATTAGATTACGACGATACTTACTTTCTACTGGAAGTGACTAGTGGTTGTCCAAAGAGGTTCTACACATAATAAAATTTGATCTTTCTTCCGCTGAGTGATCCACCACATATCATACATTTAACATTTTAGACTCCTAGAGATTTTTTTATGCTTTTTTGACTCATCTCATGTCATGTTTAAGCATGAAAAATGGTCCGAGTCCCCTTTACTAATCTACTTCCTTTCAAAATCTGAAGAAGTTACCATAGAACTTCGTAAATGATCTGTTAATGGCTCAATCAATGACTTCTTGGGATGGGAAATCAAAAAAATTCCTTGGTTTTGTTTTCTTTTGCTATAGTATATTCCTATACTATTCTTCCTCTATTGATTCTTTTGATGGATCCCGGAACCCATATATAAAATTATAAGAAACCTAGGAATTAGAAGAATTGGCCTTCGATTATTTTGGGTTGATCGAAATCGAGTGGATGTAGCGAAAAAAAGAAATAGAATTAGACTGCTATTTTGATGTACTAGTCTACTATTTAGATTAGATGTACATCTAATACATCATATACATACATATTGTAAATTGATCTATATAAACCCTCCATTTAGATAAAGTCTATATCTGTATACAATACAACTTTATATGATAATATCATTGTATACAATATTAGATAATATAAAATACTCTAAAGTGTGGTAGAAAGGACTATATATAGTCCTTTCTACCACACTTTATGATTCCAACCAGATCATTTCATTTAAGACTTGGAATTTTCTTTTAATCCCTTTCTTTCATTTCTTCAATCATTGAAAAAAGGATTGATAAGAACTAATAATTCAGATTCAAATTAATCATTTTGACTGACTGTTTTTACGTAGATAATAAGTAAAAAAGCAGTAGGAACTAGAATGAACAGTGCAGTAGCAATAAATGCGAGAATATTGACTTCCATAATTTCATTATTTATTTATTTTTTTCTTCGCAATAACTCGGGATGTAATCCCATAGAGATGAGAAATTTAACTCCTGTAAATTCATTGGGATGAATTGATCCTGATGATACTGAATAGGATCAATATTATGAATAACAATATCTGATCTATCAAATCGATTCATCGTCGAGAATTGAATAGTATAACATGGGAAGATCCTTTATCCATACTAATTACGAAATGGGATTTTTTATTGGATCAGGAATCCCATTGGATTTTTCATCCTCTTCCACTTTTTCTTTTCTATAACCTACTGTCTTCCTTATCTTATACA